CGTATCGACCTTCTTGATAGAATTACCTATTAAAAATGAATTTTCTAGCATTTGACTCCGTACCACCAAAGAATTGAATCGCACACCGGAAAGATAGCCGAGAAAGTTGATAGAGTACTTGCCTAAGTGGTTTAGATGAACCCTTCCTGGTTGAGACGACACGTAAAAATGCCATTGCCATAAACGGGCAAGGTAATAGTTCCATTTATTCATCAGAAGAGGCGTATCCTTTGAAGCGAGAATGGATTTTCCTTGATATCTAACATAATGCATGAAAGGATTCTTGAACAACCATAAGATGTCCTGCAAATCTTTAGCAAAGACTTCAACAAGATGTTCGCCCTTTCCATAGAAATACATTCGCTCAACGAGGACTCGAGAGGATGTTGATCGTAAATGAGACGATTGGTTACAGAGAAAAAAGAGAATGGATTCATATTCATATACATGAGAATTATATAGAAACAATAACAATCTTGGATTCTTTTTTAAAAAAAGAGAAATAGAGTTCTTTGGAGTAATAAGAATATTCGCATTAAAATACTCGTGGAGAAAGAACCGTAATAAATATAAAGAAGAGGCATCCTTTACCCAGTATCGAAGGAGTTGAACCAAGATTTCGGGACAAATGGGGTGGGGTATTAGTACATCTAACACATAATTTAAATGTGACAATTTGTCCTCGAAAAATGGAAATATTGAATGAATTGATTGGAAATTATGAGATTTTTCAATTTCTTTCCCTTCTAAAAAAGCTACCAACCATAGGGAAAATGGAATTTCCACCACGACAGCAAATCCCTCTGATATAATTTGAGAATACAGCTTATTGTTGTGGCAAAAAATTGGATTTTTGTTAGACTCATTAGCAGCAATACTCAAATTAATCGGTTGATACATTCGAGTAATTAACCGTTTTACACTCAGTAAACTAGATTTATTGTCATAAGACACACTTTCCAATGAAATCATCGAACTATTTAAACCATGATCATGAGCAAGTGCATAAATATATTCTCGAAAAAGAAGCGGGTATAGTAAGTCGTCTTGTTGAGATCTATCTAGTTCTAAATAGACTTGAAATTCCTTCATTTGAAATTAGATAAAAAAAAAGGAACAAGGGTAAGGGAGTTAGTATGCGATCAAACGATACATAGTGCGATACGGTGAAAACAAAGTATTGTAGTAAAAAAAGTCAATACCTCGAAAACGGGTCGACTCATCAACGGATTCTCTATCCTCTCATTTCTAGTTAATTTAATTGGTTTATGTTTGTTATACTATAACAAAGTGGTTAGAAACCCTTTATTTTTTCACTCCAATCGCTCTTTTGATTTTGGAAAAAAAGAACTATCTTTATCAATATACTGCTTCTTCTACACATTCATCTACAACCCATAATATGGATTCACAAATACTTAGGACTCATTAAATAAATCGATAATCCACTCATAGGAAAACCTTTCCCCACGTTAGGAACCAATATCTTTTTAACGTTTAATTGGGTCGGATAATCATTCAAATTAAGAAACGAAGCTCGTTACTTTTTGTTTCCCTATAATTGGAACCCTCGGGCTCTATCCATTTATTCACTCGACCCAACTTTGAATTCAATTTCTTTTGTTCCGCGCCAAGAATTCAAACTTGGTTTTGTATCGATTGAACAAGAATAACATATTATCAATATTATCAATTGATACGACATGCTGTTTTTTCCATTCATTCCTTTCAGGATCAGTCGTGGTCTTACAAACTCTCCCGAAGATTTGGACGAATCCTTTGCTTCATAGAAATGTGTAAAAGATGCTAGCCGTACTTAAAAGCCGAGTACTCTACCGTTGAGTTAGCAACCCAAAGAATTCAAGTGGGTAGATAGAATCGGAATAAAAATAAATAAACGAAATGAAATTTCACAATCGAATCAAAATATTAAACTAGCAAGAACTCAAAAAAAAAATTCAAATTGATTCTGAACATAAAAAGAAAAAAAAAAAAACTATAGGACCGAGATAAATGGGTTCATTTCTCCACGACCGAATTATATTTCGTCAATACATTATTGTCAATATGACATTAAATATCAAGATTGAAAAAATCCTAAAAAAAATACAATGACGAAAACAAAAAGAGTGAATTGTTTATTTATTAAATTAAAGTAAAATACAAATCCAATTTTATATATTAAAAAGATATAATAAATATAAAAATAGATAAAGAATATCTAAAGGATTAGATAAATAAAAAGCTTTCGAAATACTTTTTTATATAAATATTTAAAAAAACCGAAAAGAAAGAGGTATGAATAGAACAAAAAAAGGAGGGGGGTAGGAAGATAGTCACGAAAAAAGTCTACAAAACTATATAAGACTCCCCCACACCCTCTTTGTTTGTTCTATTCCTTAATCGAATTTCGTTTGATTAAGACTAAGTTTTGTAAAAACCCCCGCTTTCTTTGAAATATCATGAACGGTTCTTGTAAGTTGGGCGCCCTTGTCAAGGAAATATAGAATAGCAGGAACATTTAAATGGGTTTGATTATTTATCGGATCATAAAAACCCATTTTCCGAAGATCTCTTCCTTCTCTTCGGGATCGACCATCAATTGCAACGATTCGATAAACGGCTCATTGGGATAGATATAGATGAAGAATACCCCCCCCTAGAAACGTATAAGAAGTTTTATCCTCCTACGGCTCGAGAAAAAAATGGTTAGAAATGATAGTTATGTCTATGTATAAAATTAGAATGAAAAATCGATCTATAAAATAATCAAATCAATTATAGATTTAAGTCCTTCTTTTTTTGTTTCTTTTTAAAAAGAAACAAAAAAGCATCCGTACTCTCATAACTCAAGTTGGATAAGTTTCAAAGCCCAAACGAAAATATTAGGCATTTCCTTTTTTGAGCGGTCTCAAGCCCCTTTCCGTTTTTGTTTGTCTCGTTTTGAATCGAATCGATTCTTTTCTTTTTCATTCTGATCGAATTGTTGGAGACAATTGAAAATGGTATTTCCTTGTTCCAGGATCCTTTATCTTTGCTTTAAATCATTGGGTTTAGACATTACTTCGGTGATCTTTAATATTTTTTTCGTTTTCAATTTTGAAAAAAAAAAAAAGGGCAGCAACACACGCCTTTTTTATTTCTTTCTATCAAAGACTCAGATGAATAATGGATTCCTACGGGATAAACTTTTGGTGAAAAAAGTTTTCCCAATTCCAACAAAATTTACCCTTGCTTTTGTTTTGGATTTTTAAATTGCTCGAATCTGATCCTTTCGATTTGTATATCAAAATTTACTTACGAAGTTTTTCCAACTTATTGATTGATATTAACCCTAGATCCTTGCCCCTGAGAAATGAAGAAATCCTTTTACTCGAGCTCCATCCTGTCCTAGTTACATTACCACCCACCAAAAGTTGGGGATTCTAATAGAACAGAAGAAAGAATGTCGAGCGAAGAGCCCATTCATATAAAATCAAAATGGTGGATGCAAATCCACAGCGGATCGTGTCCTTCAAGTCGCACGTTGCTTTCTACCACATCGTTTCAAACGAAGTTTTACCATAACATTTCTCTAGTTTGGAACTGGTATGTAATTGATTCCATTATGGAATCATGAATAGTCATTGCTTAAGTCTAGACACAGTCTTTTTCCTTGTAGATGAAGGGAATATTTAGGTTGTTAGTCTTTCATTCGGAATCCGGAAATAAAAGATCAAATCAGAATAAAAAAAAAAGGGCGATTTCCATATCCATCAGATTAGACTGAACAATTTTTGTTGGAAGTAATTAGATATATTGTATGTTAATTATTTAATAGTAAGGTAAGGGCTCACAAATCTTAAAAAAAGCGAAAGAACACTATCTCTGAAATCGAAGGATCGCAATCCATGTATATAAGCCTTTCCTCAAATTTTGAGTCGTTTTTTTGTCTTGGGCTTCAGATTCCATAATCGTTACCCAAATTTAAAATAATGTAAATTTAAAATAATGTAAAATAGAAATAGGCTATATGAATCACCCCCGTCTCAATTGTTATTCCCGAGATTTACAATTATTGATTTATTCATTAAATAAAGCCCAAGACAAAATACCTAAAATTTTAGGTTAGGGTCAAAAAAAATCCATTCCATGTGGAACAGGATTATTGGACCGACACGGATATTTCAATCGGTATCTTTCATTGCTCCCTAACTCTTATCTACTCTCACCCCTAACTCTTATCTACTCTCACCCCGAATTCTTATTCTTTCCGCGGTGCGGGGATGCTGAATCCTAAAAAAAAAGATCTTATTTGACGGGATGGTCGATCATTTTGTATAGATACAAAGACAAAAAGGCCCAGATTAAGTCATTGTTTCCTTCGAAATTTTTTGATTCTGTCCGGCCTGGGACGGAAGGATTCGAACCCCCGAATACCGGGACCAAAACCCGTTGCCTTACCACTTGGCCACGCCCCATTTCTATTTCTATTGGTACTAATAAACAGTAGTATTGGGATTGGTTGTTCGTCAATTCCAGTCCAAGCCCTAAAATTCGATTATTGTTTTAGGTTAGGATTGTGACACGCGTAGGTGTAAAAAAAAATTTAATTTATTGATCATTACATAGAATTTAATTAAGATATTGTATGAAAGTATGATTTCTTCACTTCTCACACGAGAATAGAAGGGTTTTGGTTTTGATTGGTTCGGTTCCAAGAAGTATTTTTTTGTCTAACTTACTTTCTTTTCTTCCTTTTTATCTTATATCAATAAGATATTAATAACTCAATCAAAATCCAATTATCTCCAAAAAAAGGTTTGTTATGCTTAATATCTTTCGTTTAATGTATATCTGTCTTAATTCTGCCCTTTATTCGAGTAGTTTTTTATTCGCCAAATTGCCCGAGGCCTACGCTTTTTTGAATCCAATTGTAGATGTTATGCCAGTAATACCTCTTCTATTTTTTCTCTTAGCCTTTGTTTGGCAAGCTGCTGTAAGTTTTCGATGAGACCTTTAATATTGGGCTAGACAATTTCATGATTTATCCGAGTTAGAGAAAAAAATTCTAACAATTGATAAGATCAGATGAGTCTTACACTATGAACGAACCCCCGCCTCAATTTAAACAGCGAAATTCCACGATCTAGTTTGATCCCTCCATTTGTTATTTGTTGATTATGACCCCTTTTCACTGATTCACTGAAACCATATTAGAACCAACCACAATATTGTGTGAATTTCTGAAAACTCCTTTCTATTTATAGAATCGAAATTCTAAAAAAAAAACTTCATTTCTTGATGTCAAAATCGTATATGTAGTATAAAAATAGAGAATCTATGCTTTTTTTTCCTTTTACCCCAAAAAATTATTTGGAGATTGTGTAATGCTTACTCTCAAACTCTTTGTTTACACCGTAGTGATATTCTTTGTTTCTCTCTTCATCTTCGGATTCCTGTCTAATGATCCAGGGCGTAATCCCGGACGCGAAGAATAAAAAAAAGAAGGAGTTGCTTGCTTTAGTCGTATAAATGTTCTTAGGGTTTTATCAATTCCACATCTGTTACTATTAAAAAAAAAGGAAAAGTGTTCGCTAAAAAAGATACGAAACAATCGACTGAAACGGAAAGAGAGGGATTCGAACCCTCGGTACAAAAAACTCGTACACCGGATTAGCAATCCGACGCTTTAATCCACTCAGCCATCTCTCCTAATTGAAAAAAAAAAAAAATTACTATGTTACATTACACAAAAAGTTACATTACACAAAAAATAATGCTTGAAAAAAGACCGCCTTTACTTTATTTTATATCTTTCCTTTCTATATTCTCGATAATATCGAGAATATAGAAAGTAAATTGATTATATAGCTCATAGAAAATATAGCTTATAGAATATCTTTTTTTTATTGTCTTGTGTATTCTATTATATAAATAGAAATAGATCTAACTTTTATCAACAATTCCATTTCTATCATTTATAGAAAATTCAAAGACAGAGAGCATTTGAAAGAGATAAAATCGAAAAAACTAAAGAAAAGAATATCCCTTTAATTTCGTTCAACGAGGCCCTTTTTATTTCCACTTCGACGGCCTGGCCTGGTCAGTACCCAGCCGGGCCCCTTTTTTCTGTTCTAATGAACCATACCGCCCAACCATAGAAAAAACGCGAACCATACCATAAACAAAAATGATTTATTTTGATTTGATTTGAAAACCCAAAAATGAAACTTGTTCTTGTGTTCAAAGAACAAGAAAAAGAAGTACTATTTCCATTCCTATGATGATAGAGAATTAGAATCAAAGTGTCATTTCTTATTATTCTTTCGTTTCTTTTTTTTCATCTCCATTTCGTTGACTTTTACTGGAAAAAATACTGAAAAAAAAAAAAGGAAAAATGGAACTAGGGATTTTTTCACAATCCACTTCCTTTGGTATTAGGACTTAAGTTGTTTTGTCGAACCATATCTGTCAAAATTCGTCCAAAAAAGAGTTTGCTTTTTTTTTTTAGGAAAGGAATTTTTAAATTTAGTTATTTAAACGAAATAACTCCTCCCTTCCTAATTGCATTAGGACCCCTGACAAAGACGTCAACGTTCTAATTTTGAATTTGCATTTCATGATTATTTTAAATTTCCGTTCTATCTTGATTACATCCGATTCTCTTGTTCGACAAAAGTTCCTTTTTATACAATAATCCCATTGTAGCGGGTATAGTTTAGTGGTAAAAGCGCGATTCGTTCAATTAATACCCTTAAGAGTTAAGGGGTCCTTCCGTTTCATTTATATTCCAATCAAAAACTTTATTTCGTAAAAGGATTAAAGTTGAATCCTTTCACTCTAAAATGAAAATAAAAAATTCGGGGAAAAATATCCGTTCTCGTGATTTGTATCCAAGGATCAATTCAAAATTGAAAATTTGGATTATGAAATTGCGAAACATAATTTTGTTTTTGAATTGGATCAATACTTCCAATTTTTTAAGTTTAAGTAAAGGATCCATGGATAAAGATAGAAAAGTCTACTAGTTCGAATCGTAACTAAATCTTCAATTTTTGTTTTTTATAGGTTAGGTTAGATTGAAGCAAAATAGCTATTAAATGATAACTTTAGTTTACTAAAGACATCAACTTAAATTTATATTCGATTTTTTTATTTTCATTTTAGCTCGGGGGAAACAAAAAACTTTTCCTAAGGATTCTCTCAAATAGAAATAAAGAACGGAGTAACTAGAAAGATTGGGGTTGTTATAATCCCACCCTTCTAGAGGGATCATCTAGAAAGCGAATTGTTTTGAATTCATTCAGACAAAAAAAGATGACATAGATGTTATGGATCGAATTTTGTTATTTTGCTTACGGCTTCTGTCTGGGAATATATCCATCGTCCATAAAGGAGCCGAATGACCCCAAAGTTTCATGTTCGGTTTTGAAGTAGCGGCGTTATAAAGTCTGAATCGACGTCGACTATAACCCCTAGCCTTCCAAGCTAACGATGCGGGTTCGATTCCCGCTACCC